TGGAAAGGAAAAAACAAAGGATGAATTCCACTTTACAGAGACACGCTATAACAATAGCCCAGTTTATAAAGGCCTCTTCTGGTTTGAAAAACCTCTTCTGACCTTTCTTTTCGATTATAAACGATGGAATCGCCCATTACGATACATAAAAAATAATAGATTTGAAAGGACTGCAAGAAAAGAAATGTCACAATATTTTTTTTATACATGCCGAAGTGATGGAAAAGAAAGAATCTCTTTTACGTATCCGCCTAGCTTGTCAACTTTTGGAGAAATGATACAAAGAAGGATGTCCCTGCCCACACTAGAAAAACTCTCTTCGGATGAACTGTACAATCATTGGGTTTATACTAACCAACACAAAAATAACAACTTAAACAACGAGTTTTTAAATAGAATTGAGGCTCTAGATACGGGATTTTTTTCTCTAGATATACTCGAAAAAAGTACTAGATTGTGTAATGATAAGACTAGAAAATATTACTTGCCTAAAATGTATGATCCCATTTTGAATGGGTTATATCGGGGAACAATCAAAAAAAAAATTTCACCTTCAATCATAAATAAAATTTCGTTAGAAAATTTCATAGAGACAATGGAAATTAATAAGATTCATAGTCTCCTTCTTCCTGATACTGATTACCAAGAGTTTGAACAGAAAATAGACCGATTTGATAAAAAAACCTTTTCAACGGAAAATCGTCATTTATTTACTTTAATCAGTAAATTTGATAGAGAATCGGGATCGAGTTTAAATTGGAAAGACCTCTCTTTATTTTCAGAAAAAGAACAAGGAAGGATTGGTTCAGAAAAAAGAGCCAAATTTTACAAATTTTTATTGAATACAATTCTAACTAGCCCTAATGGTCAAAAAACAAAACAAAAATTTGTAATAAAAGAAATCAGTAAAAAAGTCCCTAGATGGTCATACAAACTTATTACCGAATTGGAATTCCTGTCGGGCGCAGCTCATGAAGGCCTACCATTGGATTATCATATACGTTCAAGAAAAAGGGATCGTGTAATACTTTATAGGCCTACTAAACGTAGTCGCAAAGCAAGTGTCAAAAATTGGGTGTCTCTTAGAGACTATTCGGAAGAATCAGATTTTCGTCGAGAATTCATCAAAGGTTCTATGCGTGTTCAAAGACGTAAAACTGTTATTTCGAAATTGTTTCAAGCAAATGCGCATTCCCCTCTTTTTTTGGACAGAATAAAAAAATATCCCCTTTTTCCTTTTAATATCCCTGAACAGATGAAATTTATTTTTAGAAATTGGATGGGTAAAGGATCAGAATTTAAAGATTATACAGAGGAACAAAAAAAAAGGCAAAAGGAAGAACAAGAGAACAAAATAAAGGAAAAAACGTGGATAAAAATCGCGGAAGCCTGGGATTTCGTTCCATATCCACAAGCAACAAGAAGTTTAATTTTAAAAATTCAATCTATTTTTAGAAAATATATTTTATTACCTTTGGTAGTAAATGAATATTTTAGTAAATAATAAAAGATTTAGTAACTTAATATATATATTAATAAAAGAATTGCTACAAAAAACAAATACAAGAAAAGATAAGAAGAGATGCGCCCACCACCTATAGATTTGATACCTTCACCTACAAAGAAACTCAAAACACCAACTCCACTAGTAATTCCATCTATTACTCGTCTATCAAAAAAAGAAGTTAACTTGGCCAATTCCCTTATTCCCCCAATAAGGAATCTTGCAAAAAAAACATCTATGTAACCACGATTATATGACCAATCATATATACCATTTATTATTTTGTCCAAAAGAATTCTTTTAGGGCCTGTTTTAACAAAAGAGTTAATTAAGTCCCAATTTTGTAAAGATGAATAAACAGGTTTATATAAAAAGAAGGCTATAAATATTCCAAAAAAAGCTATACTAACTGAAAAAAGAGCATCTTTCAAAAATTCATACCAATCTATAGAATTATTCAAATTTTGATGTAAAAGGTTTATAGACGGAGTTAACCATTTTGATAATATATCCAAATACACCCCTTCGTGATTGAAAGGAATTCCTAGGGATCCCACGAACAACGTAAATAGAACCAATACAAGTATAGGAAATAACATAGTATTATCCGATTCATAAGGATACGAAAAAAACTTCTTATTTCCAAAACTGGTAATAGTAATAAAAGGTTGTGTGATGTTTCTTGCATTCTGATCAATTCGATACGTTTTTTTTGAAAAAAAAGAAAAAATCTCATGATTTTTCATTGTTAATAAACTAAAATTTTTGTAGATTCTTTTTGAATCTTCTTTACCCCATAGAGATATTGAATAGAAGGGGGTATTCTTTTTGCCACTATAATTTTGAAAATGAACGTTTAAATGTCCTTCAAAGGTAAGTAAATAGATTCGAAACATATAAAATGTGGTTAATCCCGCTGTAAACCAAGCTATTATTGCGAAAATGGGTGAATACAACCAAGTATCATTAAGAATTTCATCTTTGGACCAAAAACAAGCAAGAGGCGGAATACCACAAAGAGAAAGTGTACCTAATAAAAAAGCGGTTTTGGTAATTGGGACATGCTTTGTTAAACCCCCCATAAAAACCATATTCTGACTTTTATTTGGAGAATATCCAACAAGAGTTTCCATTGAATGAATAACGGATCCAGATCCTAAAAATAATAATGCTTTCGAATAAGCATGAGTAATCAAATGAAATAAAGCACTTCGATAAGACCCCATACCTAGAGCTAACATCATATAACCCAATTGAGACATTGTGGAATAGGCTAAACCTCTCTTAATGTCTTTTTGAGCAAGGGCAAAAGTTGCTCCGAATAATATTGTTATTACTCCTACCAAAGAGATGAAATTCATTATATGAGGGATGACTATGAAAAGGGGAATAAGCCGAGCTACAAGAAAAATGCCCGCAGCTACCATAGTAGCAGCATGTATAAGAGCCGAAATAGGAGTAGGTCCCTCCATGGCATCCGGTAACCATACATGAAGGGGAAATTGTGCAGATTTAGCAACCGCACCGGCAAATAGTAGAACGGCACAGAAAGTAACAAATAAAAAATTGACTTCATTATGATTATTAGAAATCAAGTTATTGAATATTTTGAATAAATCTCGAAATTCGAAACTCCCTGTTATCCAATAAAAACCTAAAATTCCTAATAATAAACCAAAATCCCCAACACGATTAGTTACAAATGCCTTTTGGCAAGCATTTGCAGCAACAGGCCGTGTGAACCAAAACCCTATTAATAGATATGAACACATTCCTACCAATTCCCAAAAAATATAAATTTGTATCAAATTAGAACTAGTAACTAATCCTAACATAGAAGTACTGAAAAAACTCATATAAGCAAAAAATCTCAAATATCCTTGATCATAAGACATATAATTATCACTATAAATAAGAACCATAATTCCAATAGTAGTAATCAATATTGACATAATAGAAGTAAGCGGGTCAATCAAGTAACCGAATTCTAAAGAAAAATCATTATTGATGATCCAAGACCATACATATTGATAGATAGAACTGCCATTTATTTGTTGAATAGAAAGATTGATCGAAAAAAGCATGACTATACTTAACAAAAAAACACTTTGAAAAGCCCACATACGGCGAAGACTTTTTGTTGCCGACGGAAAAAGAAGAAGTCCCGCTCCTATTAACATAGGAACTGGAAGTGGAAGGAAAGGAATTATCCACGCATATTGATATGTCTGTTCCATAAAAAAGTTTTTTCTTAATTTATTGTTTCCGATTTACCGGATCCTACCCCCTTTCAATTTCAAAACAAAAGGGGTCAATAAAAAAATCAAGAGATGTACTAACTTAAAGATATTTTTCGAATTATATATATATTATCTGGGTCTTTCCAAAATACTTTAAATATTAAAATAAAGAAGTTACAATTGGGCAAATGATATGACCAACTTGCTCATAAAAAGATAATTTAGTTATTAACTAAGATTTTTCTTAAAATAACGAAATTTAATTATTATTAAATGACTTTATATTCATAAAATAAGGATAAAAATTATACTAAAAAGATTACTTGATTATGATATGAATCATAGGATTAACTAAGGTAAAAATTTTGTACTAATCTCACTTTTTAGTCAGTTTGTTTCAAATCATTAACTAGTTTCATTATAAAATTGATTGATGATTGATTTTTTTTCTATTTATCAAAAGGGGGTAAAATAAAATCAAATTTAATAAAAAAATCACTAATATTTTTTTTAACAAAACGTGTATCTTTTAACAAATTAATTACTTTAATTACTAGTTTGATTCGAATTTTAAAATGGATTTGACTAAATTAATAGAAAATTAAAGTTTTCATTAGGCAATGGGTTTTTAAAGGGTTCTTAATTCCTTGGGTGTATTTTATTCTGTATAAATATAAATGAAAGAAATGTAGAAAAAAAAAAATTATATTTTTATAGTAAGATTTTGTACGATTTTTGCATATTATCTAGAGAATAACTCGATAATGAATAGATTCGTTTTGACCAATAGATGTCTTTCACATCCAACTATAACAATGAGTAACCTCTTAATTTTTAAATGGCAGTTCCAAAAAAACGTACTTCTATATCAAAAAGGCGTATTCGTAAAAATATTTGGAAAGGTAAGGGATGTTGGGCAGCCTTAAAAGCTTTGTCATTAGGGAAATCTCTTTCTACCGGAAACTCAAAAGGTTTTTTTGTTCGACAAAAAAATAAGTCATAAAATAAAACATTGGAATAATCTGAATAGAAAAATAGGCCCATTTCATTCTTAATAGGAGATTAATTGTTTGTGGCTAATCAATATGAACTAGAACTCGCTTCGCCGTTAGGATATGTATAATAAGAATTCTTCGGTTTAGGGGTTAGTAAATTATAAAAAGCTTTTGAAAAATAAAGACAAGATACAAAACTTGAGCCTTTTTAGTATATTTTCTTGTTTTGGGGGTGGGGAGTCCTTTTTCCCCCATCAACCT